TCTCTCGCGGAAGAATCAAAAAATTACCTCAATTCCAAATCTTAAACGAAACCTATATAAAAAAAAATATAGGGGGTTCTTGGATAAACAAGATTCATGGTATACTTCTGAAGATTAATTATCACAAATTTGAGCAAACAATAGAAAAATTTAATAGAAAATCTTTGTCAATAGAGAAAAAACTTTCTTTTTTTTCAGAACCCCAAAAAAAATAAAATTAATTCAGAAGAAGAGATAAAAATTTTAAAATTTTTATTTGATGTCGTGATAACGGATAGCAATGATAAAACTCTTATAAAAAATTTTAATTATTTCCATGAAATCAAGAAAAAAGTTCCTCGATGGTCATACAAATTAAAAAGTGAGCTGGAAGAATTGGAGGGCGAAACAGACGAAACTGTACCAACGGAGCCTGGAATTCGTTCAAGAAAAGCAAAACGTGTAGTGGTTTTTACTGATATAGAGCCGAATAACGAGATTTATACTAATCTCAAGGATAATAAAATTTATGATCAAAACAATGAAATGGCTTTGATCCGTTATGCACAACAATCCGATTTTCGTCGAGATATAATTAAAGGATCCATGCGGTCCCAAAGGCGTAAAACAGTTATTTGGGAATTTTTTCAAGCAAAAGTACATTCCCCCCTTTTTTTTGATAAAATAGATAAAAAATTTTTTTTTTCGTTTGATATATGGGGGCTAAAAAAAAAATTTATTAGAAATTTCATGTGGAAAAAAAAAAAAAAAACAATAGAAAAAAAAGAAGAAGAACAATCAAAAAAAGAAGAAAACAAACGTATAGAAATTGCAGAAACTTGGGATAGCTTCCTTTTTTCTCAAATAATAAGAGGTTCTCTCTTAGTAACTCAATGTATTCTTAGAAAATATATTATATTCCCTTTATTGATAATAATTAAAAATAGCGTTCGTATGTTATTATTTCAAAATACCGAGTGGTCCGAGGATTTAAAGGATTTGAAACGTGAAATGCATGTTAAATGCACTTATAATGGGGTTCAACTGTCCGAAACAGAATTTCCAAGAAACTGGTTAACGGATGGTATTCAGATAAAAATCCTATTTCCTTTTTATCTTAAACCTTGGCATAAATCTAAATTTCAATCATCTCAGAAGGCTCGACTAAAAAAAACCAAATACAAAGTAGAAAAAAGCAATTTTTGTTTTTTAACTGTTTGGGGGACGGAAACCGACCTACCGTTTGGTTCTGCCCAAAAAAAGCCCTCTTTTTTTGAACCTATTTCTAAAGAATTAAAAAAAAGAATAAAAAAACTCAAAACTAAGTCTTTTCTGGTTTTAAAAATTTTCAAAGAAAGAGCAACAATTTTCTTAAAAGTCACAAAAGAAACTAACCAAATTAAACACTGGATTATAAAAAACTTTCTTTTTTTTAAAGGAAAAATAAAAGACCTTTCAAAACGAAATGTAATTCCATTATTTGGCCTGAGAGAAATATATGAATTAAATGAAACTAAAAAAGATTCAATAATGAGTAATCAAATGATTCATGAACTATCTGTTCAAAATAAATCCACGGAGTGGATAAATTCTTCACTCAGCGAAAAAAAAAATTTGATTGATAGAATAAAGACAATCAGAAATCAAATAGAAGAAATTTCAAAAGAAAAACAAAAACTAACTAATAGTTATAAAATAATTAAGTCATCAAAAAAATTTTGGCAGACATTCAAAAGACAAAATACTCGATTAATTCGTAAATCTGTTTTTTTTATAAAATTTTGCATCGAACAACTGTCTATAGCTATTTTTCTAGGTATCATTAATATTCCAAGAATTACTACACAACTTTTTTTTGAATCAACAAAAACAATTATTGATAAATATATTTACAAGAATGAAGAAACTGGAGAAAAAAAAAATAAAAAAAATACCATTTATTTTATTTCGACTATAAAAAATTTAATATCAAAAAAAAATTTTTTTAGTTATGACCTATGCTCTTTATCACAAGCATATGTATTTTACAAATTATCAAAAATCCAAGTTAGTAACTTTTCGAAATTAAAGGCTGTTCTTGAATATAATATATGCATAACATCCTTTTTTGTTAAGAATCAAATAAAGGCTCTTTTTCAAGAACAAGGAATCTTTCATTATGAATTAAAAGATAAAACATTTTTAAATTCCGAAGTAAATCAATGGAAAAACTGGTTACGAAGTCATTATCAATACAATTTACCTCAGGTTGCGTGGGCTAGATTAGTAACCCAAAAATGGAAAAAGAAAATAAACCACGACTCTCTAGTTATAAAGCCAAGTTTAGCCAAAGAGGATTCATATGAAAAAAACAAAGTTGATAATTACAAAAAACAAAATTTGTTTGAGGCCGACTCGTTATTAAATCCAAAACATAATTTAAAAAAAGATTCTATATATAATATTTTTTGCTACAAATCTATTAATTCTACAGAAAATTTTTGTTTTGACATGCCTATAGGTATTACTCTAGATAATTGTTTAATCTCTTTTTTTCTAGAAAAATATAAGATTCGGGGTATGGGGGAAAACCGGCATAGAAAATATTTGGATTGGAGAATTCTAAACTTTTGGTTTAGAAAAAAATTAAATCTTGAGCCCTGGGTTGATACCAAGAGTAAAAAAAAAAATATTAAGACTAAAGTTAAGAATTATCAAAGAGTTGATAAAATAACTAAGGCGGGTCTTGCAAAAAAAAAAATAAACTTTTTTGATTGGATGGGAATGAATGAAGAAATAATAAATCGTCGTATAACAAATTTTGAAATTTTTTTCTTTCCAGAATTTTTATTATTTTCTAGTACATATAAAAATAAACCTTGGGTAATACCAATTAAATTACTTCTTTTCAATTTTAATGAAAACAAAAATGTTAATAAAAAAATCACTGGAAATAAAAACGGTTTTATACGATCAAATGAAAAAGAATACCTTCGATTTTATAATCTAAATAACGAAGAAAAAGAATGGGCGGGTCAAGGCGAGCTTGAATCATATAAAGAAAAAAAAATAAATTTTGAACCAGCTCTATCAAACCAAGAAAAAATTTTTGAAGAAAATTATGCGGAATCAAAGATAAAAAAACGTAAAAATAAAAAACAATACAAAAGCAATACAGAAGTGGAACTCGACTTTTTTCTCTCAAGGTATTCGCGCTTTCAATTGCGATGGAATTGTTTTTTTAATAAAAAAATTCTCAATGATGTAAAAATATACTGTATGTTGGTTAGACTAAAAAATCCAAACGATATAGTGATATCTTCTGTTGAAAGAGGGGAGCTGAACCTAGACATTTTAATAATTAAGAAGAATTGCACTTTTGAAAAATTAATGAAAAAAGGAATTTTTTTTATTGAACCTGTACGTTTGTCTGTAAAAAACGATGGACAACTTATGATATATAGAACCATAGGTATTTCATTAGTTCAAAAAAAAAAAAATAAAAATTATGATTTATTTGTTCCTGAAAACATTCTATCCCCTAAACGAACTTATGATATATAGAACCATAGGTATTTCATTAGTTCAAAAAAAAAAAAATAAAAATTATGATTTATTTGTTCCTGAAAACATTCTATCCCCTAAACGACGTAGAGAATTTCGAATTCTAATTTGTTTCAACTTAAAAAAAAAAAATACGAGGGATATAAATTCAAGATTTGATAAAAATATTCAAAACTGGACCACAGTTTTGCACAAAAAGAAAGATCTTGATAAGGATAAAAAAAACCTAATTAAATTAAAATCCTTTCTTTGGCCCAACTTTAGATTAGAAGATTTAGCTTGTATGAATCGCTATTGGTTTAATACTACTAACGGAAATCGTTTCAGTATGATAAGAATACATATGTATACACGATTTAAAATTCATTAATGATCTATCCTTTTTACTATATAATATAAGTTACGGTATATGAAAATAACTGTATGCACAAATATGAGGGATTGTTTTCAATTCAATCCTTTATACATGAGATTAATTTAATCAATGACGTAGATACCAATCAGAACAGATCCATAAATAAATTAAAAGAATCCTCCTTTTTAGAACTAAATTTAGACTTTTTAATAAAATTAAGAATAAGAAGTTGCTAATAAAATTCAGATCCTTGTACAAAAAAAAAATACCACTATTATTACTGATCAGTAAAACTCATATCTTTCAATTCATATAAAAAAGGGAAGGATTTATTTTTATGATAAAAAATGCATTCATTTCATTTCAAGAAAAAAAAGAAGAAAGCAGGGGATCTGTTGAATTTCAAGTATTCAGTTTCACTAATAAGATACGAAGACTTACTTCACATTTGGAATTGCACAGAAAAGATTTTTTATCTCAGAGGGGTCTACGCAAAATTCTGGGAAAACGTCAACGGCTGCTGGCTTATTTGTCAAAAAAAAATAGAGTACGTTATAAAGAATTAATTAATCAGTTGAATATTCGGGAATTAAAAACTCGTTAAATTACAAAATTGTGAATTAATTAATTTTTTAGATATTTAATTTTTTGATAAACTTCTTTTTCAGCAATATAATTCATGCTAGAACGAATCAAGGAAAAACTTATGAAGAGACCAGTTACAGGAAAAGATCTTATGATAGTCAATATGGGACCTCACCACCCATCCATGCATGGTGTTCTTCGCTTAATTGTGACTCTAGATGGTGAGGATGTTGTTGACTGTGAACCCATATTGGGTTATTTACATAGGGGAATGGAAAAAATTGCAGAAAACCGAGCAATTATACAATATTTACCTTATGTAACGCGATGGGATTATTTAGCTACTATGTTTACAGAAGCAATAACAGTAAATGGACCAGAACAATTGGGAAATATTCAAGTTCCTAAAAGGGCCAGCTATATCAGAGTAATTATGCTGGAATTGAGTCGTATAGCTTCTCATCTGTTATGGCTCGGCCCTTTTATGGCAGATATTGGTGCACAGACTCCTTTTTTCTATATTTTCAGAGAACGAGAATTTATATATGATCTATTCGAAGCTGCCACCGGTATGAGAATGATGCATAATTTTTTTCGTATTGGAGGAATTGCGGCTGATTTACCTTATGGTTGGATAGATAAATGCTTGGATTTTTGTGATTATTTTTTAACCGAGGTTGTTGAATATCAAAAACTGATTACACGAAATCCTATTTTTTTAGAACGGGTTGAAGGAGTTGGGATTATTGGTGGGGAAGAAGCAATAAATTGGGGTTTATCCGGACCAATGCTACGCGCATCCGGAATACCATGGGATCTTCGTAAAGTTGATCGTTATGAGTCTTACGATGAATTTGAATGGGAAATTCAATGGCAAAAACAAGGAGATTCATTAGCTCGTTATTTAGTACGACTTAGCGAAATGACAGAATCCATAAAAATTATTCAACAGGCTCTGGAAGGACTTCCGGGAGGTCCCTATGAGAATTTAGAAAGCAGATGCTTTGATAAAAAAAGGAATACAGAATGGAATGATTTTGAATATCGATTCATTAGTAAAAAGCCTTCTCCTACTTTTGAATTATCGAAACAAGAACTTTATGTAAGAGTTGAAGCCCCAAAAGGGGAGTTGGGAATTTTTCTCATAGGAGATCAAAGTGGTTTTCCTTGGAGATGGAAAATAAGACCACCGGGTTTTATTAATTTGCAAATTCTCCCTGAACTAGTTAAAAGAATGAAATTGGCTGATATTATGACGATACTCGGTAGCATAGATATAATTATGGGAGAGGTTGATCGTTAAAATGATAATTTATGCAACAGAAGTACAAACTATAAATTCTTTTGTTAGATTGGAATCTTTAAAAGAGGTCTACGGACTCATATGGATATTTGTCCCTATATTTTCTCTTGTATTGGGAATCATAACAGGTGTACTAGTAATTGTGTGGTTAGAAAGAGAAATATCTGCAGGGATACAACAACGTATTGGACCTGAATACGCCGGCCCGTTGGGAATTCTTCAAGCCCTAGCCGACGGGACAAAACTACTTTTCAAAGAAGATCTTCGTCCAGCTAGAGGAAATACTCCTTTATTTAGTATTGGACCGTCGATAGCAGTTATCTCAATTTTACTAAGTTATTCAGTAATTCCCTTTAGCAATCACCTTGTTTTAGCGGATCTCAATATTGGTATTTTTTTATGGATTGCCATCTCAAGTATTGCTCCTATTGGACTTCTTATGTCAGGATATGGATCAAATAATAAATATTCTTTTTTAGGTGGTCTGCGAGCTGCTGCCCAATCGATTAGTTATGAAATACCATTAACTCTATGTGTTTTATCAATATCTCTACGTGCGATTCGTTGAAACCTAAACATTTTTACTATAAATACGTTTCTTCTAGACGAATAAGTTAAAAACGGAATATATATATTTATTTTTCGGGTTAATATTAATAAAAGGAGTTTGATAGTTATATATGAGTGAAAAAAACTGCTCATAAATTAGCAGTAAAAATTTTTTGAGTCTCATTTCCTATGTACAAAGGTTAAACGGAAATAAAAAAAATCGTAATAATTACTTTACCCCAAGGTTGGTTGATTTAGTCATCCTGGCTTGAAGCGGGTTCAAAATATTAACCGTATGGCGTTTTCACTATCAGTTATATAGATTAACATACATGTATTACAAAGTGAGCGGCAATTAGGTAAAAGTGAGTGGATGGTTAGAAACACCAAAATACACAAAGAATTTGTAATAGAGATTAAACAAATTGAAAAGGATATTTATGCATACCATAAGATAACAAAAAAAGAAGGTTAATTGGGGCTTGAAATTAGTAGAAATGATCAGACAGTACTCCCCAAGATTCCGATTCAGAGTATGCTCCTATCCACCGATAAATGTAATGACTATCAGAAACGAAATAATCTTTTATTTTTTAAGTCCACCAACTTTTTTATTAAAAAGAAAGAAGAATAGGAACGAAACAAGGATATTTTTTTTCATATATTTCGAAAATAAAATAGAATTTCTGTCATGAATAATAAACTAATAGGATGTCTAATTCTTTTTCGTAATTGAAAACCACGATGGGATTAAATATTTATTTTTTTTACAAGGAGTTTTTTATTAAAGGATTAAGTTATTACTCAACAAATAGAAATTAAAATTTGTAAAGGATGAGATGAATTCCGAAGCGCTTTTTTTATTCTTAGAATTTGAGCAGACAGAATTCCATTGGTATAATTCGGGACCCCAGATATATTTATATTTAATATATTTTAGAACACATCATATCCATCTAAATAATAATAATACTAATCTGGTCCTTAGATTTATTTATGGCCCCCGAGGAGCCGTATGAGGCGAAGACCTCATGTACGGTTTTGTAATAGCGGTGAGAATAGTAATGTTATCACCGACTAGGATTATCTAACAGTTTAAGTACAGTTGATATAGTTGAGGCACAATCAAAATATGGTTTTTGGGGATGGAATTTGTGGCGTCAACCTATAGGTTTTATCATTTTTCTAATTTCTTCCCTAGCAGAATGCGAGAGATTACCGTTTGATTTACCAGAAGCGGAAGAAGAATTAATAGCAGGTTATCAAACTGAATATTCAGGTATCAAATTTGGTTTATTTTACGTTGCTTCTTATCTAAATCTATTAATTTCCTCATTATTTGTGACAGTTCTATACTTAGGCGGTTGGAATATTTCTATTCCGTATATATCTATTCTGGAGCTATTTGAAAAGGATCAAATTTTTGGAACAACAATTGGTATCTTTATTACATTAGCTAAAACTTATTTGTTCTTGTTCATTTCTATCGCAACAAGATGGACTTTACCTAGGCTAAGAATGGATCAACTACTAAATCTTGGATGGAAATTTCTTTTACCTATTTCCCTTGGTAATCTATTATTAACAACTTCTTTCCAACTCTTTTCACTATAAATTGAAAATGAATCCAATATATTCATTACTTTTTTAAACAAGAGAAAGAAACAAAGATAAAATTATTCATAGATAATTACAATATGCTTCCTATGATAACCGGGTTCATGAATTATGGTCAACAAACCCTACGAGCTGCAAGGTATATTGGTCAAGGTTTCATGATTACCTTATCCCACACAAATCGTTTACCTGTAACTATTCAATATCCCTATGAAAAATTAATAACCTCGGAACGTTTCCGCGGACGAATCCATTTTGAATTTGATAAATGCATTGCTTGTGAAGTATGTGTTCGAGTATGTCCTATAGATCTACCTGTTGTTGATTGGAAATTGGAAACGAATATTAGAAAAAAACGATTGCTGAATTACAGTATTGATTTTGGAATTTGTATATTTTGCGGTAATTGTGTTGAATATTGCCCAACAAACTGTTTGTCAATGACTGAAGAATATGAATTTTCAACTTATGATCGTCACGAATTGAATTATAATCAAATAGCTTTGGGTCGTTTACCAATGTCAGTAATTGACGATTACACTATTCGAACAATTTTGAATTCACCTCAAACAAAAAAAGGGTAAACCCATTAAGTTTATTAAAAAAAGAATTCAAAATTTTTGAATTATATAAAGAATTTAATTAAAAACTTGTATTATATTTATATAATAATATTAAGTATTAAGGCTCATTCTTTTAATATAATAAATTCGTAATTACTTTCGTGAAACAGAGAGGTTGAACACTTTAGCATAAAAAAGCGAAACTGTCTAATAATTGTATCTACATAAATTCATATCCATTAGATTCTAATTTCACTCTATTAGAAACATATTAAAAACAAAATCCCCGGTTAAATTAATAAGGTCATGAAAAGGGTTTCGATTTTTTTCTTTTTTTAATAATATAATGGATTTGCCTGGACCAATACATGATTTTCTTTTAGTTTTTCTGGGATCCGGTATTATAGTAGGAGGTCTGGGAGTGGTATTACTTCCCAACCCAATTTTTTCGGCCTTTTCCTTAGGATTTGTTCTTGTTTGTATATCTTTATTGTATATTCTATCAAATTCCCATTTTGTAGCTGCTGCACAACTCCTTATTTACGTGGGGGCTATAAATGTTTTAATCATATTTGCTGTGATGTTCATGAATGATTCAGAATATTCCACAGATTTAAATCTGTGGACCGTTGGGAATGGGATTACTTCGTTGGTTTGTACAACTATTCTTTTTTCATTAATTTCTACTATTCTCGATACGTCATGGTATGGGGTTATTTGGACTACAAGATTAAACCAGATTCTAGAGCAAGATTTAATAAGTAATAGTCAACAAATAGGAATTCATTTATCAACAGATTTTTTTCTTCCATTTGAACTCATTTCAATAATTCTTTTAGTTGCTTTGATAGGTGCAATTTCGGTGGCTCGTCAATAAAAAACGTTCGAATTAGTAAAGACTAAAGAAAACTTTGTGTATGTTATTTTTTTCGTTAATTCAATTAAATTTTATTGAATACTATTTAATTTTTTTAATATATATATATTATATATTTATATTATATATATTTGAAAATTTTTTTTACCTAATTTTTACCTAAATATAAAAATAGTTTTTATTCGTACTTTTTTGTTATATTCTAGTTGATTGAATCCGGTTAATTATTGTACATATTGAAATGAATCAAAATTGATAAGGAGTTGCTGAATGATACTCGAACATGTACTTGTTTTGAGTGCCTATTTATTTTTGATTGGTCTTTATGGATTGATCACGAGTCGAAATATGGTTAGGGCTCTTATGTGTCTTGAACTTATACTCAATGCAGTTAATATGAATTTCGTAACATTTTCTGATTTTTTTGATAATTCCCAACTAAAAGGGGATATTTTCTGCATTTTTGTTATAGCAATTGCAGCCGCTGAAGCAGCTATTGGATTAGCTATAGTTTCGTCAATTTATCGTAACAGAAAATCAACTCGCATCAACCAATCGACCTTATTAAATAAGTAGCATAAATAAAAAAATTATAGATTTTAATTTGCATATATAATAGGTTATGACTTAACTAGAGTATATTTGTGAAAATATAAGAAATCAAAGTATTTTAGCCCCATTTTTAATCAATTGAGCCAGAATTCGTTACAAAAATTTTATTAAAGGAAATCATTGCTTCATCTAGTATTTTAATATACCATTCAGTTAGAAGTTTACTAGATTGAAAATTTATGACATTCAAAAAACTATAGATTCTATGTCACATTCAGTAAAAATTTATGATACCTGTATAGGATGTACTCAATGTGTCCGAGCATGCCCTACAGACGTATTAGAAATGATACCTTGGGATGGATGTAAAGCTAAGCAAATAGCTTCCGCTCCAAGAACCGAGGACTGTGTTGGTTGTAAGAGATGTGAATCTGCCTGTCCGACGGATTTTTTGAGCGTTCGAGTTTATTTATGGCATGAAACAACTCGAAGCATGGGTCTAGCTTATTGATACGTTAACGAAAACCTCACTTGAATAAATTTGGAATAAATTTTATTTTTTTTATTGACAAGTACTCGTACTCAAAAAAGTTAAATTATATATTTTTTTTATATATTTTTTTTGAGTACGCGTTCTTTGGACCTGGTGTATCTTGTCTTTACCACGAATGATTTTCCTTGGTTAACAATAATTGTTGTTTTTCCAATATCTGCAGGTTCGTTAATGTTATTTCTCCCGCATAGGGGAAATAAATTAAATAAATGGTATACTATATGCATTTGTATATTAGAACTTCTTCTAACGACCTACGCTTTTTGTTATAATTATAAAATGGACGATCCGTTAATTCAACTGTCCGAAGATTATAAATGGATAAATTTTTTTGATTTTTACTGGAGAATGGGAATAGACGGACTTTCTATAGGAACAATTTTACTGACGGGATTTATTACTACTTTAGCTACTTTAGCGGCTTTTCCTGTTACTCGGGATTCCCGATTATTCCATTTCCTGATGTTAGCAATGTACAGTGGTCAAATAGGATCATTTTCGTCTCGAGATCTTTTACTTTTTTTCATCATGTGGGAATTAGAATTAATTCCCGTTTATCTACTTTTATCCATGTGGGGTGGAAAGAAACGTCTGTATTCAGCTACAAAATTTATTTTATACACTGCAGGAAGTTCTATTTTTTTATTAATAGGAGTTTTAGGTATAAGTTTATATGGTTCGAATGAACCAACATTAAATTTAGAACTATTAGCTAATCAATCCTATCCTGTCACACTCGAAATACTATTTTATATTGGATTTCTTATTGCTTTTGCCGTCAAATCACCGATTATACCTTTACATACTTGGTTACCTGACACCCACGGCGAGGCACATTACAGTACCTGTATGCTTCTCGCTGGAATCTTATTAAAAATGGGAGCGTATGGGTTGGTTCGAATCAATATGGAATTATTACCTCATGCTCATTCTATGTTTTCTCCTTGGTTGATGGTAGTCGGTACAATCCAAATAATTTATGCAGCTTCAACATCTCCTGGTCAACGTAATTTAAAAAAGAGAATAGCCTATTCTTCTGTATCTCATATGGGTTTTATAATTATAGGTATTGGTTCTATAACAGACCTTGGACTTAATGGAGCTATTTTACAAATAATCTCTCATGGATTTATTGGCGCTGCACTTTTTTTCTTGGCAGGAACTAGTTATGATAGAATTCGGCTTGTTTATCTTGATGAAATGGGTGGAATGGCTATCTCCATCCCAAAGATATTTACAATGTTTACTATCTTATCCATGGCTTCCCTTGCATTACCGGGCATGAGTGGTTTTGTTGCAGAATTAATTGTTTTTGTTGGAATAATTACCAGCCAAAAATATTTATTAATTACAAAAATTTTAATTATTTTTGTAATGGCAATTGGAATGATATTAACTCCTATATATTTATTATCTATGTCACGTCAAATGTTCTATGGGTACAAGTTAATTAATGTCAAAAACTTTTCTTTTTTTGATTCTGGACCCCGAGAGTTATTTCTTTCAATCTCTATTCTTCTACCCATAATAGGTATTGGGATTTATCCTGATTTTGTGCTCTCATTAGCAAATGACAAGGTCGAATCCATTTTATCTAATTATTTTTATGGATAGTTTTCAGGAAAAAAAAAACCATTAAATTGAATTGTAATCAGAAGTCTTTGGTCTTTGTATTGTGAGAACCTTTTGAATCATTGTACTACTTGATTCAAAAGGTTCTTGATTATTTACTACTAAAACTAAATAAGATTTCTTAACTTATATATAGATACTATTCTTTTTTATTTGGATTCCTTTATTTTTTGGTTAATGTTTTATTTAATTCGATGTAAATGAACCATAACTATGTAAACCTATTCCTAAAAGATTGACGCCAAAATAGCATATCCAAATTAAAAGAAAGCCTATAGAAGCCACAATTGCAGAATTTATACCCCTAACATTCCTATTTGTTTTAATATGTAAATAACTTGCGAATATGGTCCAAGTAATAAACGCCCAAGTTTCTTTTGGATCCCAATTCCAATATGAACCCCACGTTTCATTAGCCCATACAGCTCCTGAAAGAATGCCGACGGTTAAAAAAATAAATCCAAGACTAATAATACGAAAACTCCAATAATCTAATTGTTCAATCAATTGATACCTATAATAATTTCGAGAAAAACTAAAATTAATGTTTTGTTGTAGTAAAATAGAATTTCTTTCATTTATGTCGTAAAGTACATCAAAAGAAAACAATTCATTTAATAAATTATTTTCTTTTATATTCTTTTTCCAAAAAGTAGGGCTAACTTTGCGAAATGTAATGACTAGAAGAGCTATTGATAATAATGATCCGCATAACAGAGCGCCATAGCCTAATATCATCATACTTACGTGCATCATTAACCACTGGGACTGGAGAGCTGGTACTAATATTGCAGACTGAGGCATTTTGTTTAAAAGACCTGAAGTAGCAAAACCCTGAATAAAAATAGCACTTGGCGCAGTTATTGCGTTTAGGTGATTTTTTTTTTTTTTATTAAAATAGGAAACAATATGAATAATTGAAAAAGCCCACGAAAGAAAAATTAATGATTCATATAAATTACTTAATGGAAAATGTCCTGAATAAATCCAACGAGTGAATAATAATCCTGTTATACCAAAAAACGTAATTACGATCCCTTTATCTGATGAATGAAAAAATCCTATTATTTCATCTAAATTAACTAATAAAGTTAAAAAATAAATTGTCAGTACAATAGAAACGACCGAAAAAGATATATGAGTTAATATATGCTCTAAAATTGAAAAAATCATAAAAAATTTGTTAAAAATTAATACTAGGTTTTACCCGATTTTCGAAAAAAGTCGGGTATTAGTTTGATTATAAAACTTATAACTTATAATATAATATCTCTTTTATAAGATCTTATGCCGCTACTCGGACTCGAACCGAGATGCTATAGCACTGCTTCCTAAGAGCAGCGTGTCTACCAATTTCACCATAGCGGCAACTTGTTCAAAACAATACTAACAGATTTTTATTCAATCGTCGAGATTAAAATTTAAATAAAGAGGCCAATTCACTGGAATTTACAATACAATAGATTTCATGAAGAAAAACTTGTTTAAATAGGTATTTGGGGTTTTAATTCAATTAAGATCTTATTGATTTGTTAAGATCTTTTTTTATCTGAGTTAGTTTAAATTTTTTAAATTAACTTTTTGTACTTTCTTTTTTTTTATAAAATACAAAAAAAAAATGATTTTTCTAAAAATTAAAACTTCGACAAAATACTTAGAAATTTTAAATAAAATCAGATTAGCCTAATTGCTCAAGAAAAAAAATTATTATAAAACTACCTGTTTTGCTACATCTTTTTATATTGTACAAACAAAAGATTTTTTTATCGCTTAGAAGATTTCGCTTAAAGATTTTGTATTTCCTCCTTAAGAGGAAATACAAAATCTTTATTTACTATTGCATCAAGTTTGTGATGGGGAAAAAAAGAATCCCTTTTTTGTAAATAAAAAAAATAAAAGTTAACCTTTATTTTTATGTATATATTGTCTTTTTTTCCTCTTTTGGTTCCTATTGATTTTATATATATATTCTAAAAAAATTTGTTTTTTAGTTAGGATAATTCTAATTATTATAGTGTTTTTTATTTATTTTGTTGTACAAAAAAACTTTTTGAATTACCTGTAGAAAGTGATTTACCTAACGAAAAAGCTTTCAACGATGTCGAATATCCCTTCCTTTTCCAAAAATTTTTACGAATACGCTTTTTCGAGATAGAAGTACGTTTTTTTGGAACTGCCATTCAAAAATGAAAAAAAGTTTTTCAGTGGTATAGTTGGATGTCAAAGACATTTATTATAATATTCTTTCCTACTCCATATTGAGTTTTTTTCTTTAAAATAATATATAATATTATTTTCAAAACAAAAAAGACATTCAAAAGTTTAAAACCCAACGGTTTTTTACTTTTTTTTTTTTTTTTTAACGTTTGAAATCCGTACGAGAGTGCTAATTTAATTAATCTCTACTGATAGATTATATAAAAAATAATTAATAAAATTATGAAATTTCTTCACTTTACACTTCATATGTAAAAAATAATATCGATTATAAAAATAGTTCTTGCAAAAAAAAAAGATCACTTAGTGTACTGAAAGACAGTCACTAAATTCCAAAATTAAAATTAATTCCTTAATAATTCTAAATAATCAAACTCAAAAAATTTTTTTATGTAAAGTTTTTTTTTATTATATAATTAATGTTAAGTATTTTTTTTGTCGTGTAAATCTTTGTTCTATTCTTAATATATGTATATAAATTATTGTAATACGTAATTATAATTAACTTTTTCTGTATCTGTATAAAATCACAATTATATTTAGTAGTAATAAAAAAAGACAAATAATTTTTTTTGGCAATAGCTTAGTAATATTATTTAATCACTTTTTTTTTTATTTTAATATATATATTTCTTTTCAAAGATTTATGAAGGATTATACTAATAAAAAAAAAAA